AAATTGAAATTATGAACGGGCGAGATCAATTCAGAAGCACTTTTTTTTTTATTCTTCAGAATATAGCAGACAGAATTCCATTGGTATAATTTTGGACCTTCCAATCTATTTTTTCTCTATCTATTCTACAACCATACGAAGATAAATAATACTGATTCGGTCCTAAAATTTATTTGTGACCCACGAGGAGCCGTATGAGGTGAAAATCTCATGTACGGTTTTGGACTAGCGATGGAAACAGTGATGTTATCATCGACTATAATTATCTAACAGTTCAAGTACAGTTGATATAGTTGAGGCGCAATCAAAATATGGTTTTTGGGGATGGAATTTGTGGCGTCAGCCAATAGGGTTTATCGTTTTTCTAATTTCTTCTCTAGCAGAATGTGAGAGATTACCTTTTGATTTACCAGAAGCGGAGGAAGAATTAGTAGCAGGGTATCAAACCGAATATTCAGGTATCAAATTTGGTTTATTTTACGTTGCTTCCTATCTAAATCTATTACTTTCTTCGTTATTTGTAACAGTTCTTTACTTGGGGGGTTGGAATATTTCCATTCCGTACGTATTCGTCCCTGAGCTATTTGAAATAAATAAAATAAATGGAATCATTGGAACGACAATTGGTATCTTTATTACATTAGCTAAAACTTATTTGTTTTTGTTTATTTCTATCGCAACACGATGGACTTTACCTAGGTTAAGAATGGACCAATTATTAAATCTCGGGTGGAAATTTCTTTTACCCATTTCTCTCGGTAATCTATTATTAACAACTTCTTTCCAACTTCTTTCACTGTAAAGAAAAAAAGAATATGAGATTCATGACTTGGTTCAAACAAGAGAAAGAAACAAACATAAAATTATTCATAGATATTCACGATATGTTCCCTATGGTAACTGGGTTCATGAATTATGGCCACCAAACAGTCCGAGCAGCAAGGTACATTGGTCAAGGTTTCATGATTACCTTATCCCACGCAAATCGTTTACCCGTAACTATTCAATATCCTTATGAAAAATTAATCACATCAGAGCGTTTCCGCGGACGAATCCATTTTGAATTTGATAAATGCATTGCTTGTGAAGTATGTGTTCGTGTATGCCCTATAGATCTACCCGTTGTTGATTGGAAATTTGAAACGGATATTCGAAAAAAACGATTGCTTAATTACAGTATTGATTTCGGAATTTGTATATTTTGTGGTAACTGCGTTGAGTATTGTCCAACAAATTGTTTATCAATGACTGAAGAATATGAACTTTCTACTTACGACCGTCACGAATTGAATTATAATCAAATTGCTTTGGGCCGTTTACCAATGTCAGTAATTGACGATTATACAATTCGAACAATTTTGAATTGAATTCAAAGAAAAACTCAGTAAGTAAACCTCCTGTTCTATTAAAGTAAAGAGAAATTTCCCATTCATTCTTTTAAGGTTCCGTTTTGGTTTAAGTTAAAAGACTGTTTGGTTTGAATTAAAAAAAGAATGAGGCCTTTGTTCAATAAATAAAAATTCAATTACAAATTAACTGGTTGATAAGAATTTCGGATTCCTTTTTATTGAAAATGAAAATATATTAATATATTCGTAATTATTTCGAAATATATAGTTTCAAAAAACAAAATACCCTTTTCTTTTGAACAAACAAAAAAGAATCAAAAACGAAACTGTCCAATAATTGTGCTTAGAGCAATTCACGCCTAATAGATTAGGATTTTATTTAATTAGGAACGTATCATAAAAAAAACTTCCTGGTCAGGTCAATAAGATCATGAAAAGCATTTCGATTTATTTATCTCTTATTTTACACAGAATGGATTTGCCTGGACCAATACACGATTTTCTTTTAGTTTTTCTGGGATCGGGTCTTATATTAGGAGGCCTGGGAGTGGTATTACTTACCAATCCAATTTATTCTGCCTTTTCATTGGGATTGGTTCTTGTTTGTATATCCTTATTTTATATTCTCTCAAATTCTCATTTTGTAGCTGCTGCCCAGCTCCTTATTTATGTGGGAGCCATAAATGTTTTAATCCTATTTGCTGTGATGTTCATGAATGGTTCAGAATATTATAAAGATTTTAATCTGTGGACCATTGGGAATGGCCTTACTTCGTTGGTTTGTACAAGTATTCTTGTTTCGCTAATTACTACTATATTAGATACATCATGGTACGGGATTATTTGGACTACAAGATCAAATCAAATTATAGAACAAGATTTGATAAGTAGTAGTCAACAAATTGGAATTCATTTAGCAACCGATTTTTTTCTTCCATTTGAATTCATTTCAATAATTCTTTTAGTTGCTTTGATAGGTGCAATTGCTGTGGCTCGTCAGTAATAAATCTTTCTAACTAGGAATAGCAAGCAATCAAAATTAAACCTTTTTCTGTTTGTTCTGTCTTATCGCATCTATTTTCTTTGAATTCTATTTGAATATTGCTCGTGTATAAAATAGAAATTCGTTTATTCGATATATTTCCAATAGATTCTTTTTTTTTGTTATACTCTAGTCAATCAAATCTGTTGAATTATTGTTCATATTAATAATGAATCGAAATTGATAAGGAGTTGGTCAATGATGCTCGAACATATACTTGTTTTGAGTGCCTATTTATTTTCTATCGGTATTTATGGATTGATCACGAGTCGAAATATGGTTAGGGCCCTTATGTGTCTTGAACTTATACTGAATGCGGTTAATATAAATTTTGTAACATTTTCTGATTTTTTTGATAGTCGGCAATTAAAAGGAAATATTTTCTCAATTTTTGTTATAGCTATTGCAGCCGCTGAAGCAGCTATTGGATCAGCTATTGTGTCCTCGATTTATCGTAACAGAAAATCAACGCGTATCAATCAATCAACTTTGTTGAATAAGTAATATTAATAATATTAAATTATAAGATTCACCAATTTGAATTAGCATGTACAATATGTTGGAATCTACATCATGTTTTCGAAAACGTAAGAAATCAAAGTATCTTGGTCCTTTCTTATGAGTTGATCCCGAAGGAAATTGATTAGAAAATTTCTGTTAAATCGTTGATTCATCTGGTGTTTAACTATATTTATTTACAAGTTTACTAGATTGAAATTTTATGATGTTCAAAAATTTATAGATCCCATGTCACATTCAGTAAAAATTTATGATACATGTATTGGGTGTACTCAATGTGTCCGAGCCTGCCCCACCGATGTGTTAGAAATGATACCTTGGGATGGATGTAAAGCTAAGCAAATTGCTTCCGCTCCAAGAACAGAAGATTGTGTTGGTTGTAAGAGATGTGAATCCGCTTGTCCAACGGACTTCTTGAGCGTTCGAGTTTATTTATGGCATGAAACAACTCGAAGTATGGGTCTAGCTTATTGATACGGTCCAGAAAACCCTAGTTGAATACATTTTGAATCCATTTGATTTTTTTTACTGAAAAAACCCGTGCTCAAAAAGGTTTTTTTTGAGCACGGGTTTTTCTGGTCCAAGTGTATCTTGTCTTTACCACGAATTATTTTCCTTGGTTAACAATAATTGTATTTTTACCAATATCTGCAGGTTCTTTACTTTTCTTTCTTCCTCATAAAGGAAATAAGCTAATTAAGTGGTATACAATATGTATATGCATTTTCGAACTCCTTCTAACAACCTATGCATTTTGTTATCATTTCCGATTGGACGATCCATTAATCCAGCTGGCGGAAGATTATAAATGGATAAATTTTTTTGATTTTTACTGGAGATTGGGAATAGATGGACTTTCTATAGGGCCCATTTTACTGACAGGATTTATCACCACTTTAGCGACTTTGGCGGCTTGGCCAGTTACTCGAGATTCGCGATTATTTCATTTCCTGATGCTAGCAATGTACAGTGGTCAAATAGGATCATTTTCTTCTCGAGACCTTTTACTTTTTTTCATCATGTGGGAGTTCGAATTAATTCCCGTTTATCTCCTTCTATCCATGTGGGGGGGAAAGAAACGTCTGTACTCGGCTACAAAATTTATTTTGTACACTGCAGGGGGTTCCGTTTTTCTATTAATAGGAGTTTTGGGTCTCGGTTTATACGGTTCTAATGAACCAACATTAAATTTTGAAACATTAGCTAATCAATCATATCCTGTCGCACTGGAAATAATATTCTATATTGGATTTCTTATTGCTTTTGCTGTCAAATCGCCGATTATACCCTTACATACGTGGTTACCGGATACCCACGGGGAGGCCCATTACAGTACTTGTATGCTTCTAGCCGGAATTTTATTAAAAATGGGAGCATATGGATTAGTTCGGATCAATATGGAATTATTACCCCATGCACATTCCATATTTTCTCCCTGGTTGATAATAGTGGGTACAATGCAAATAATTTATGCAGCTTCAACATCTCTTGGTCAACGGAATTTAAAAAAAAGAATAGCCTATTCCTCCGTATCTCATATGGGTTTCATAATTATAGGAATTGGTTCGATAACTGATACGGGACTCAACGGAGCTATTTTACAAATAATATCTCATGGCTTTATCGGTGCTGCACTTTTTTTCTTGGCAGGAACGAGTTATGATAGAATGCGTCTTGTTTATCTCGACGAAATGGGCGGAATGGCCGTTTCGATTCCCAAAATATTTACGATGTTCAGTATCTTATCCATGGCTTCTCTTGCATTACCGGGCATGAGTGGTTTTGTTGCAGAATTGATAGTCTTTTTTGGAATAATTACCAGCCAAAAATATTTTTTAATGCCAAAAATACTAATTACTTTCGTAATGGCAATTGGAATGATATTAACTCCTATTTATTCATTATCTATGTCACGTCAAATGTTCTATGGATACAAGCTATTTAATGCTCCAAGTTCTTATTTTTTTGATTCTGGACCACGAGAGTTATTTGTTTCGATCTGTATCTTTCTACCAGTAATAGGTATTGGTATTTATCCGGATTTCGTCCTCTCATTATCAGGTGAGAAGGTCGAAACTATTCTATATAATTATTTTTATAGATAGTTTTCATGAATCAAAAAAAATCAAAAAGGAATCCTATGGTTTTTAAAATTGTTCGTTGTACAATGAAAAAGAAAAAAAAGAAGTCTTTTTTCTTCTCTTAAGTTTAAGTTAAATAAAAAAGGTAAAAGCATTAAATTGAATTTTAATCAGACATCTTTGGCTTTTGTTAGAACCTTTTGAATCAAGTAGTGGAGCGATTCAAAAGGTTCTTGACAGCTTACAATAAGTTTTCTTATACTTATATACAATATATACGCCGTCCTGTGTTAGTATTTGTTAGGCCTAGCCTCTTTATTCAATTCAATTAGATGTTAATTTAATGTAAATGAACCATAACTATGTAAACCTATTCCTAATAGATTGACCCCAAAATAGCATATCCAAATTATAAGAAATCCCATAGAAGCCACAAGTGCGGAATTTACACCTTCCAAATTTGTATTTGTTCGGGTATGGAAATAAATCGCGAATACGGTCCAAGTAATAAACGCCCAAGTTTCCTTTGGGTCCCAATTCCAATATGATCCCCACGCCTCATTAGCCCATACGGCTCCCGAAAGAATTCCTATGGTTAAAAAGATAAACCCGAGACTAATAATACGATAACTCCAACGATCCAATTGTTGAGTCAATTGATATCTGTAATAATTTTTAGAAGAAAGAAAATAAGTGTTTAGTAAAACATTGCTTCTTTCATTCATGTATTGGATTTTCCCAAACGAAAATGAAAAATTATTGTTTTCACCAATAATCTTTATGGCCTTTCGAAATGTAATGACTAGAAGAGCTACTGATAATAATGATCCACATAAAAGAGCTGCATAGCCTAATACCATCATACTTACGTGCATCATTAACCACTGGGATTGGAGAGCAGGTGCTAATATTGCGGATTGACGCATTTTGGTTAAAAGACCCGAAGTGGCAAAGCCTTGGGTAAAAATAGCACTTGGTGCGGTTATTGCACTTAAATTATTTTTGCGCTTTTTAAATTTGAAATAGGAAACCATATGAATAAGGGAGAAACCCCATGAAAGAAAGATTAATGATTCATATAAATCACTTAATGGGAAATGTCCGGAATAAATCCAACGAGTGACTAATAATCCTGTTATACAGAAAAAGGTGACTATCATGCCCTTTTCTGATGAATCATATAGTCCTACGACTTCATCTACTAATAAGAATAAGGTTAAAAAATGAATTGTAATTACAATTGAAACGACAGAAAAAGATATATGAGTTAATATATGCTCTAAAGTTGAAAAAATCATAAAAATTATGAAAAAAGCGAGGGTTTATAGATTTTATGGAATGGAAATCAGGAATGAAATTCATTTTCATTATAGGACTTATTCTATCTCTTTTAGAAGATACTATGCCGCCACTCGGACTCGAACCGAGATGCTCTAGCACTGCTTCCTAAGAGCAGCGTGTCTACCGATTTCACCATAGCGGCTTGCTCGAAATCATAATAACCCATTTTTTAGTCAATCGTCGAGATTGAAGGTGAAGGGGTCAATTCAATGTAAAATGTCAAATTTGTTAGGAAGCATTTAATTTTTATTGATAAATAACAACTCGTTGAAATAGCAATTTGAAGGTTCAAAAGGAATCTTTAGTATTTATTGTATCATTTTATTTATTTAATTATCCTTTCTATTTAATTAGGTCGTCAATAGAGATTTTTTAGTTTGTGTTTTCCTAAAAGAGAACTCCTTTATTGTAACTAAACTAACTAGTTGTAACTTCAATTCATAGATAAAATTCAACAAAACAAAAAAGGGTTCTTTATCATTTTCATTTTTTAATGATTCATTTCTCATTCTTTTGTATGATTTTTATGAATCTATAAAAAATGCTTATTAATTGACTAAATAAATGAATGAAAAAATATGATTTTTGGAGATCACAATTTCAGCACCACACCCAACGATTTCAAAAGATTTATGTAATTTTTGTATTAATCGTTAGCATTTTGCGTTTGTTTTAAGGATTTCTCAAACCAACTAGATATTGGTTTGTACCCGTTACGTTATATAAAAAGCGTTTCGATTCCTGTCATAATTGTACCATACTTCAAAAAGTATTTCGAATTTCGAATTCTAAAAATATGTCTTGATTTATTTTCTTACATTTTATTATACAAACATAGGATTTCTTTAGATCACTTCAAATTGATACATTATTTGTATATCCACTAAATTAGAAAAGGGGTTTTCTCCGTTGGGTTGAAAACAGGGGAAGGAGATATAGTAATTCAGAGAAATAATGATTCATAAAGTTACAAAATTGAAACTTAATGGGTTAGTTTCGACAACCCAGTTAAAGCTCTTATATATATGTGCTCCGCGATCCGCTATAGTATAAATATAAAAAAAAATTATTATTCTATTATTTAATTATTTATTATTATAAATTGAATATTATAAAAATAACAAATTAACACTAACATAACAAATACAAATGGGCGATGGGGAAAATA